TACAGTTCGGACTATTTATGGGGTATTAGGTATCAAAATTTGGATATTTGGAAACGAAGAATAAAAACTTTTCCTTATCTTTAACGTTCGTTCTATCTGGTGATAAAACAAAAAATGACAAACTCTTCCATTCTTAGTCTGTTAAATCAAAACAAAAATCAGCAATTTTATAAGATTGAATAAAAATTCGATTAATCATTTGATATTGATATAATTGCTATGCTTAGTGTGCGACTCGTTGGTTTTTTTTTAGAGTAGTTAGGATTCAACACAAAAAGAAACTGACTCGTAGTATGAATCAATTAATAACTATAGAACTAATAACCAACTCATCGCTTCGCATTATCTAGATCTAAAGAACCAGTCAAGATATAAGTAAAGATATGATATAGTGGTGATATCATTATAACAACTGAAATATTACATAAAAAAAAAAGAAAAACTAATCTGATTATGAGTTGTGAAGCAATAAGAATATACAGATAAATGGAAGGATGAAAGAAAGAGATAAAAAGAATATGAATGATATATGATTCTAATATGTAAGGTCTATGAGTCATCTCATAAAAGGTAATGTAATAAAGCATCAATACTAATTAATCCATAATTAGATGAATATATTCATAGAACAAACAAATCAAGAGCCCCGAGTCAATAAAAACTGAGAAGGTTGACTCAAGAAAAAATGAATTATTTCGTTTTAATTAGAGGCTCCATTGTAGAATTCAGACCTAACCATTAATCGAGAAGCGATGGGAACGACGGAACCTGTGAATCATTAAGATTCATTTTTAATAGAATCTTAATGATTCATTGGATGGGATGGCGGAACGAACCAAGAACCAATCCATCTCTATTTATTCTGAGGAGTCATGCTCTGAGGAATCATGGGCTAACCCTACATCTGAAATAGATAATGAAAGAGTAAATATTCGCCCGCGAAAATTTGGATTTTATTGGATTTCTAAATTTTGGTCAATCCTAATAACCTAATAAAAGGAAAAACAAAAAGCAAGATTCGTTATAACCTTATAACATAACAAAACAATATTATCTAAATATTATCTATTTCTATATGGATAGCAAGAATTGTTAAATAGAATACATGTTTAGTTAAATGCATCTTTAGTTATATATCAAAACAAGATATACAAATTTCCAATAGACCAATAGATTAAATGAAATCTCAAAAAATCCCACGATTTAGTATATTATTCATTAAATATATGTATATTCTTTTTTAATCGTTTCATTCGCGAGGAGCCGTATGAGGTGAAAATCTCATGTACGGTTCTGTAGTAGAGATGGAATTGAGAAACAACCATCAACTATAACCCCAAAAGAACCAGATTCCGTAAACAACATAGAGGAAGAATGAAAGGAATATCCTCTCGAGGTAATCATATTTGCTTCGGTAGATATGCTCTTCAGGCACTTGAACCCGCTTGGATCACATCTAGACAAATAGAAGCAGGACGGCGGGCAATGTCACGAAATGCCCGCCGCGGTGGAAAAATATGGATACGCATATTTCCAGACAAAGCGGTTACAGTAAGACCTACAGAAACGCGTATGGGTTCGGGAAAAGGATCTCCCGAATATTGGGTAGCTGTCGTTAAACCAGGTAGAATACTTTATGAAATGGGCGGAGTCACAGAAAATATAGCCAGAAAAGCTATTTCAATAGCAGCATCAAAAATGCCTATACGAGCTCAATTCATTATTTCGGGATAAGAATTCGAACCAAAGGAAAGAGGTCTTTGGGATGAAAAAAGAAAAAAATTGCAATTGTAGGTTTCTTTTTTTTTTTGTTGTTTTGGACACATAATATTTCTTTTTTTTTTTTGACTTCGTCCCTTTGCACTGAAAAAACAGATAAAAAAAATGATATGATTCAACCTCAAACCCATTTGAATGTAGCCGATAACAGCGGGGCCCGCGAATTGATGTGTATTCGAATCATAGGAGCTAGTAATCGACGATATGCTTATATTGGTGATGTTATTGTTGCTGTAATCAAGGAAGCAGTACCAAATACACCTTTAGAAAGATCAGAAGTGATCAGAGCTGTAATTGTGCGTACTTGTAAAGAACTCAAACGTAACAACGGTATGATAATACGATATGATGATAATGCTGCGGTTGTGATTGATCAAGAAGGAAATCCAAAAGGAACTCGAATTTTTGGTGCGATCACCCGTGAATTGAGACAGTTAAATTTCACTAAAATAGTTTCATTAGCACCTGAGGTATTATAAGACGAAACCATGATATATTTATAATATTTGAATTAAATAGATTAATTAATAGATTATGTCTCACGCATATACCTTTGATTTTATAATTATTATAAATATGAATAAATATGAAATTCAAAATATTTAATAATTCGAAGAATTAAATAATAATAAAAAAGAAAAAAGAGCATGTTGATTATATCAAAAGTGAAGGGCAACAATCATTTTAGTTTATCATGGGTAAGAACACTATTGCTGCCATAATAACCTCTATACGAAATGCTGACATGCATAGAAAAGGAACAGTTCGACTACCATCTACTAACATCACTGAAAACATTGTTAAAATACTTTTACGAGAAGGTTTTATTGAAAACGTGAGAAAACATCGGGAAAGCGACAAATATTTTTTAGTTTTAACTCTACGGCATAGAAGAAATAGGAAAGGATCATATAAAACTATTTTCAATTTAAAACGGATCAGTAGACCCGGTCTACGAATCTATTCTAATTATCAACGAATTCCTCAAATTTTAGGAGGGATGGGGATTGTAATTCTTTCTACTTCTCGAGGTATAATGACAGATCGAGAGGCTCGATTAGAAGGAATCGGCGGAGAAATTTTGTGTTCTATATGGTAATCTTTCTGATATCCGAACTATATGAAAAACTTCCATACATATTTGTGAAAAAAGAGAGAGAAAAAGCGGGTTTCTAATATCACTCCTCATACATTAGTTAATACGTGAAGGGGTTTAACTGGAATAAGAATAAAAGAACAAAAATGGATTCATGAGGGTTTAATTACTGAATCACTTCCCAATGGTATGTTCTAGGTGCGTTTAGATAATGAAGATCTGATTGATTCTAGGTTATGTTTTCAGGAAGGATTCGACGTAGTTTTATACGTATACTACCAGGAGATAAAGTCAAAATGGAAGTAAGTCATTTTGATTCAACCGGAAGGCGTATAATTTATAGACCCCGGAACAAAGATTTGAATGATTAAACTGTTTTTCAACTTCAACATTCCTTTTTTTATGGGGATAGAATTAGAAGTTCAAAATTTGAGGAAACCCTATTTTCTTCCAATAAATGGATTCGGAATTAGGTTAAGGAATGACAAATATGAAAATAAGGGCCTCTGCTCGTAAAATTTGTGAAAAATGTCGACTGATCCGTAGGCGGGGACGAATTATAGTAATTTGTTCCAATCCAAGACATAAACAAAGACAAGGATAAATATTTCCAAAAAACAAAAAAGGGGGCTTTCTAAAGCTTAAAGGACCGGATGCACAAAATTCGAAATTATATAATTAATTATATATATTATATATATATATATTATATATATTATATTATATATATATTATATTATATATATTATATATATTATATTATATATATTCTATATTATTCTATATTCGAAATTCGAATTCTAATTAATATAGTATAGATAGTAAAAAATAGAAAAAAGGATCCGTTTTTGACATGAAATGGATATATCCATATATCTCTGACTTATATTTATGAGATAATAAAATATGGCAAAACCTATACCAAAAATGGGTTCACGTAGAAATGGACGTATTGGTTTACGTAAAAATGCGCGTAGAATACCAAAAGGAGTTATTCATGTTCAAGCGAGTTTCAACAATACCATTGTGACTGTTACAGATGTACGGGGTCGGGTGATTTCTTGGTCCTCCGCCGGTACTTGTGGATTCAAGGGTACAAGAAGGGGGACACCATTTGCCGCTCAAACCGCAGCAGGAAATGCTATTCGGACAGTAACGGATCAAGGTATGCAACGAGCAGAAGTCATGATAAAGGGTCCCGGTCTCGGAAGAGATGCGGCATTAAGAGCTATTCGTAGAAGCGGTATACTATTAAATTTCATACGGGATGTAACTCCTATGCCACATAATGGATGTAGGCCCCCTAAAAAAAGACGTGTGTAAAAGTCAAAATAAACAATAAACATTGAAGAGATTTCAAGAGAAATAAATAATTCAAGGATTTGATCAAAATATATTACTATGGTTCGAGAAAAAGTAACAGTATCTACTCGGACACTACAGTGGAAGTGTGTTGAATCAAGAGCAGACAGTAAGCGTCTTTATTATGGACGCTTTATTCTGTCTCCACTTAGGAAAGGTCAAGCCGATACAATAGGCATTGCGATGCGAAGAGCTTTGCTCGGAGAAATAGAGGGAACATGTATCACACGTGCAAAATCTGAGAAAATACCACATGAATATTCTACCATAGTAGGTATTCAAGAATCAGTCCATGAGATTTTAATGAATTTGAAAGGAATTGTATTGAGAAGTAATCTGTATGGAACTCGGGACGCGTATATTTGTGTCAAGGGTCCCGGATATGTAACTGCTCAAGACATCATTTTACCACCTTCTGTGGAAATCGTTGATAATACACAACATATAGCTAACCTAACAGAATCTATTAATTTGTGTATTGGATTACAAATCGAGAGGAATCGCGGATATCATATAAAAACGCCAAATAACTTTCAAGACGGAAGTTATCCTATAGATGCTGTATTCATGCCTGTTCGAAATGCAAATCATAGTATTCATTCTTATGTGAATGGGAATGAAAAACAAGAGATACTTTTTCTCGAAATATGGACAAATGGAAGTTTAACTCCTAAAGAAGCGCTTTATGAAGCCTCCCGGAATTTGATTGATTTATTTATTCCTTTTTTACATGCGGAAGCAGAAAACTTAAATTTAGAAAACA